AAAGCGTATTCGTAAAAATATTTGGAAAAGGAAGGGATATGGAACAGCGTTAAAAGCATTTTCCTTAGGGAAATCTCTTTCTACCGGGAATTCTAAAAGTTTTTTTGTACGAAAAAAAATAAGTAATAAAACGTTGGAATAATCGGAATTGCCTTGACTGAAAAAATTGACTCATTTCTAAAATAAAATTAATGAATTCCATTACCTATTGATTAACTCAATAGGTAATGGAATTCGCCCCGCTCTTAGAATATGTAGAATAAGAATTCTTCTGTTTACCTTACTCAATTCAATTCAAAAAAATCAAAAATACTTTCTTTTTGTTGACAAAAGAATAAACAAAAGATACTCCATTTTATTTTTAGTATATTTTCTCATTTCCAAGGCGGGTAGTGTTATTTTCCTCATCAACCTATTTGTTACAATAATAAAACTTTTTATTTTTTCTCTATATCCACTTTTTCTCTCTATCTATAGAAGAGCAAATAGAGAATCTTGAATATTTAGTTACTAAAATCATTGAAACTAATTGGTTCCAATTTTAAACGCTTTTGTGTAACTTTCTAACTTTTTGATTTTCTCAGAATTCCTATATACACCCCCATATATCTCTCGCAATCAACCCAATCAAGAAAATCAAAAACACTTAGTGAAGAGAGTCTGGATAAATAATGTATCAATTTTGAGTGATCCGAAATAGGTTTTTTCTTTTGTATTCATAATGGATTTTTTTTTTAGTTCTATCCTATTAATTGATAATAAAACTATCCAGTTTTAAAGAGTTCAGGTTGAGGAGAGTATAAAATACACGAAAATCTTAAGAAAACTAAGACCCTAAACTAAAATAATGAACCTTCAAATACCTATTTGAACTAATTTTGATTCATCCATTTGAATCTTTCCTAAAAAATATTGCAACCAATCGAATTCTTCAATCTAGACGATTGCTTATTCATAGGCTATTATGAGTTCAAGACAAGCCGCTATGGTGAAATTGGTAGACACGCTGCTCTTAGGAAGCAGTGCTAGAGCATCTCGGTTCGAGTCCGAGTGGCGGCATGCCATCTTCTAAAAAAACGAAATAGATCCTATAATGAATTCAATTCCTGATTTCTTGTAATTAAAGAACTACTCTATTTTTAAGATTTTTATGATATTTTCAACCTTAGAGCATATATTAACTCATATTTCTTTTTCGATCGTTTCAATTGTAATTACAATTCATTTGATAACCTTTTTAGTCGATGAAATCATAAAACTCTACGATTCGTCAGAAAAGGGCATGATAATGACTTTTTTCTGTATAACAGGATTATTAGTTACTCGCTGGATTTATTCGGGACATTTTCCACTAAGTAATTTATATGAATCATTAATCTTCCTTTCATGGAGTTTCTCCCTTATTCATATAGTTCCGTATTTCAAAAAAAAAACAAAAATTTTAAGCACAATAATAGGCCCAAGTGCTATTTTTACCCAAGGCTTTGCTACCTCAGGTCTTTTAACTGAAATACACGAATCTACAATATTAGTACCCGCTCTTCAATCCCAGTGGTTAATAATGCATGTAAGTATGATGATATTGGGCTATGCAGGCCTTTTATGTGGATCATTATTATCAGTAGCACTTCTAGTCATTGCAGTTAGAAAAAACAGAAAGTTTTTTTTTACAAGTAATCATTTATTAAATTTAAATGGGTCATTTTTCTTTGGTGAAATCGAATACATGAATGAAAGAAGCAATCTTTTACAAAATACTTCTTTTTTTTTTCCGAAGAATTATTACAGGTCTCAATTTATTCAACAATTGGATTATTGGAGTTATCGGGCTATTAGTCTAGGATTTATCCTTTTAACCGTAGGGATACTTTCTGGAGCAGTATGGGCTAACGAAGCATGGGGATCATATTGGAGTTGGGACCCAAAGGAAACTTGGGCATTTATTACTTGGATCGTATTCGCGATTTATTTACATATTCGAACCAATATAAAGTGGAAGGGTATAAATTCCGCAATTGTGGCGTCTATTGGCTTTCTTATAATTTGGATATGCTATTTTGGGGTCAATCTATTAGGAATAGGGCTACATAGTTATGGTTCGTTTACATTAACATCTAATTGAATTCAAAAGGATTCAAAAAAGACTCTTACGAATACGAATAGAAAAGTGTCCAGTGCATATGAGATAAAAAAACTTTGTGTGAACTGATGAGAACCCTGTGAATCAAATAGTGTAGTGATTCACAGGGTTCGCGCCGATTCAAATGCATTTTTTTACTTAACTTAAGAGAAGAAGAAAAAGCCTTCTTTATTTTCCTTTTTTCATTGTACAACGAACGATTCAAAAAAAATAATAGGATTTTTTTTCGTTTTTTTTTTTTTATTCATCAAAACTATCTATAAAAAGAATTAGCTAGAATAACTTCGACCTTGTCAACTGAGAGTGAAAGAACAAAATCGGGGTACATACCAATACCTAGTATTGGTAAAAAGATAGAGA